ATTTATAGAAGAGGAATAATAGTCCTTTACTTGACTTATCTTTAGTTCTATTCTATCCATCCAGTAATAGACCCAAAAATGACAAATTCTTTCATTCTTTTTCTCTTAACTCAAAAAAAAAAATGAACAATTCTATAAGATTGAATAAAAATTCGATTAATCATTTGATATAATTGCTATGCTTAGTGTGTGACTCGTTGGTTTTTTTAGGATTAGTATTAAAAAAAAAGGACCAGCCCATAGTATGAACTAATAACTATTATAGAACTAATAACTAACTCATCGTTTTGCATTATCTGGATATAAAAAACCGGTCGAGATATGATATATTGATCATATCAATGTAGCAACTGAAATATTTTTTGCATAAACAAACAACAAAAAATAAAAACTAATCTGATTCTGAGTTGTAAAGAAAAAAAGTATGCGGATAAATGGAAGGATGAGAGAAAGAGAGAAAAAAAATATCAATGATATATGATTCCAATATGTAAGGTCTATGATTCATCTCATAACGGGAAATTTAATAAAGCATTAATATGGATCGGTCCATAATTATACAAATCTGTTCATAGAAAAAGAATAAAGAGCCCTGAGCCAATAAAGACTGAGAGGATTGACTCAAGAACAAATCCAATTTAGTTAGGGGCTCCGTTGTAAAATTCAGACCTAACCATTAACCGAGAAGCGATGGGAACGATAGAACCTGTGAATACATAAGATTCCATTGAAAACGAATCTTAATGATTCATTGGGTAGGATGGCGGAACGAACCAGAAACCAATTCATTTATTCTGAAAGGTCATGTCATAGACTAATCCTATAACTGAATATTGAAAGAGTAAATATCCGCCCGCGAAAATTTTGATTTTATTGGATTTCTAAATTTTAGCCGATCCGATATGATAATAAAAAGCAAAACAAAATAAAGATTCGTTATAACCTCATAACAAAATTACTTTGATCTATACTATTATCTTTAAATGTATCTCTAAATAAAAATTCTCTATAGATCGAATCCATGTTTAGTTATATATCAAAACAAGATATGGAAATTTCTAATAGATTAGATAAAATTTCAAAAAATCTCATGAGTCGGTATATTTTTTCAGTATATTATTCATTAAATACATAGATTTTTTAATCGTTTCAGTCGCGAGGAGCTGGATGAGAAGAAACTCTCATGTCCAGTTCTGTAGTAGAGATGGAATTGATAAACAACCATCAACTATAACCCCAAAAGAACTAGATTCCGTAAACACCATAGAGGAAGAATGAAAGGAATATCTTATCGAGGTAATCGTATTTGCTTCGGTAGATATGCTCTTCAAGCGCTTGAACCCGCTTGGATCACATCTCGACAAATAGAAGCAGGTCGACGAGCAATGACACGAAATGCCCGCCGCGGTGGAAAAATATGGGTACGTATATTTCCAGACAAACCAGTTACAGTAAGACCTACAGAAACGCGTATGGGTTCGGGGAAAGGATCTCCCGAATATTGGGTAGCTGTCGTTAAACCCGGTAGAATACTTTATGAAATGAGCGGAGTAGCAGAAAATATAGCCAGAAGGGCTATTTCAATAGCGGCATCAAAAATGCCTATACGAACCCAATTCATTATTTCGGGATAGGAATGTAGAAACAAAAGAAAAGTTTTTTTGGATGAAAAAAAAACAACAATTGCAGGTTTCCTTTTTTGTTTTGAACAAACAACATTTCTTTTTTTTTTTACTTCGCCCTTTGTGTTGATTGAAAAAACAGATAAACAAAATGATTCAACCCCAAAGCCATTTGAATGTAGCGGATAACAGCGGAGCCCGAGAATTAATGTGTATTCGAATTATAGGAGCTAGTAATCGACGATATGCTCATATTGGTGATGTTATTGTTGCTGTAATCAAGGAAGCAGTACCAAATACACCTCTAGAACGATCAGAAGTGATCAGAGCTGTAATTGTACGTACTTGTAAAGAACTCAAACGTGAGAACGGTATGATCATACGATATGATGACAATGCTGCGGTTGTTATTGATCAAGAAGGAAATCCAAAAGGAACTCGAATTTTTGGCGCGATCGCCCGGGAATTGAGACAGTTAAATTTCACTAAAATAGTTTCATTAGCACCCGAAGTATTATAAGATTAGACCATAACATAATTAATATAGTTATAGTATTTAACTGAGTATTTAACTGAAATCAATTAAGGTTATTTAGTAAATTGAGATTTATTATTATTAGTAGATTGGTTGGGTTTCACGTATATGCCTTTAATAATTCATAACTACAAAATAAAGAAAAAAAAAAAAAAAAGAAAAAGAGCATGTTGATTATATCAAAATTCGAGTACAACAATAATCTGAGTTTATCATGAATAAAGACACTATTGCTGACATAATAACCTCTATACGAAATGCTGACATGAATAAAAAAAGAACAGTTCGAATACCAGCTACTAACATTACTGAAAACATTGTTAAAATCCTTTTACGCGAAGGT